TATGTGGATGATATTGATGATCGTGACTCTATTTATTCGAACTTGGACTCGGACCCGGAGCTGAGGGAGGAGTATACGGTGGATGATGAGATACTTAGGTATATCATCGAGTTGGAAATCAATTTAGCTTCTATCAACTTGCAATTCGAATTGGCAAGAACAATGTCTCCTTGCATAGTATGGATTCCAAACATTCATGATCTGTATGTGGATGAGTCGGAGTCCCTCGGTTTATTATTGAACTATCTCTCCGGGGATTGTGAAAGACGGTCCACTAGAGATATTCTTGTTATTGCTTCGACTCATATTCCTCAAAAAGTGGATCCCGCTCTAATAGCTCCGAATAAATTAAATACATGCATTAAGATACGAAGGCTTCTTATTCCACAACAACGAAAGCGCGTTTTCACCCTTTCATATACTAGGGGATTTCACTTGGAAAAGAAAATGTTCCATACTAATGGATTCGGGTCCATAGCCATGGGTTACAATGCACGAGATCTTGTAGCAATTACCAATGAGGCCCTATCGATTAGTATTACACAGAAGAAATCAATTATAGACACTAATACAATTGGATTCGCTCTTCATAGACAAACTTGGGAGTTGCGAGCCCATGTAAGACCGGTTCCGGATCATGGGATCCTGTTCTATCAGATAGGAAGGGCTGTTGCACAAAATTTACTTATAAATAATTGCTGCCTTATAGATCCTATATCTATCTATATGAAGAAGCAATCATGTTACGAAGGGGATCCTTATTTGTACAAATGGTTCTTCGAACTTGGAACGAGCATGCAGAAATTAACGATACTTCTTTATCTTTTGAGTTGTTCTGCCGGATCGGTCGCTCAAGATCTTTGGTCTCTACCCGGACCCGATGAAAAAAACTGGATCACTTCTTATAGACTCGTTGAGACGGATTCTGATCTAGTTGATGGCCTATTAGAAGTAGTAGAAGGCGCTCTGGTGGGATCCTCGCTTCTTCGGCCCGAACCAAGGAATCCCTTCGAGATGATGGAAAATGGATCTCGTTCTATCTTTGATCGTAGATTTCTCTATGAATCGGAGTTTAAAGAATGGGCAGAAGGCACCGACCCGCAACAGTTAGCGGAGGCTGTAGTCGATCACATAGTTTGGGCTCCTAGAATATGGCAACCTTGGGGCTTTCTATTTGATTGGATCGAAAGGCCCAATGAATTGGAATTTCCCTATTGGGCCAGGTCATTTCGGGGCAAGCCGATCATTTCGGATGAAGTTAATGATGAATATTTTGATTATGCATTTTGTGGTGAAGGGGATGATGGATATGATGAAGAGGATGCGCTTCAAGAGAATGATTGGGAGTTCTTGCAGAGTGAAACCATGGAGTACCCGGGACGAGATAGATCTTCCAAAGAACAAGTCTTTTTTCGAAAAGGACAATTCATTTGGGATCCTGGAGATCCACTCTTTTACATATTCAACGATGAGTTCTCTGTCTTTCTGTTTTCACATCGAGAATTCTTTGCAGATGAAGAGATGTCAAAGGGGCTTCTTATGACTTCCCAAAGGGAGACTCTATATAAACGCGGGTTTAGCAAGAAACCGAAAGAAAAGTACTTCGAATTTTTTATTAATCGCCAGAGACGGAGCCGGCTTAGAACCATTAGTTCATTATATCATAGATCTTTTCGTTCTAATATTCAATCCGCGAGTTATCAGTACTTATCAAATCTGTTCCTATCTAACGGAAGGCTATTGGATCAAATGACAAAGACATTGTTTAGAAAAAGATGGATTTTCCCGGATGAACTGAAAATTGGATTCATGTAACAGGAAAAAGATTTCCCATCCCTTAGCTGTAAAGATATGTGGCCATGAAAGAGGGATTAAGTGGAACAGAATTGACTGAGCGCGGTAGAGCCATGGAAATACTTGTTTTTTCCATATTTCGGACTTAGCTCCATGGAACAATGCTGAAACATCGAAGAATTGAAATCTTAGATCAAAACACTATGTATGGGTGTTATGAACGGCCTAAACAAGAATTCTTGAACAGCGAACAACCAGAGCCTATTACTCACTACATAAAAAAATTTCCATTAATGAAAGATGTAAATCCATTGTCAAATAAAAAATACGCGTGTCTGATGAAAGTTGCTATCTGCTCCAATAACGAATAACGAATCATTGGTTTGACCGAATAACTAAAAAAAAGACCCTATTAGGGATAATACACATTCCAGTTGACCGAATTGTTTTGTTCCGAAGCAAAGGTATCCGCGGGGTCGTTCGTCCTATTCATTAAGATATTCACGACCAAGAAGTACTGGATTCTCCTTCGGGTAGGCCCCAAAAGGAGAAGGGAGCCTGGAATGCCAACAGGCGTCTATTCTTGTGACCCGATAGTACCCATTTTAGGGGGGAACGCCCAGTGCCAAAGTCACTGAATGGGTAAGTCGCCAATCCCTAAAACGGACTATGTAATTTCTCTGCTGAGTTACGTTACGGGCGGGCA